CATTTACTATAGAAGTTCCCAGGGAATTCATTACAGGAATGTTTCCAATAAAAATAATTTGTTCTTGGATATCCCTACTGTTTTTCCAAATTAATCCCGCGGATATATATAATTCAGAGGAATATGTAAGTGATTCATATACAGCATCTTTTTCTTTTATCGAGGGTTCTACCAATTGATATGTTTCCACAAATAACTGAAATTCAATTTCTTGATCCGTATCTTCAATTTTTGGAAACTTAAAAAGTTCTTCTGTTAAGCCCCGATCAATGAATCTACAAAACCCTTCAAATTGTATTTGATTCAATCCGGGTAGTGTAGACATTCCTTCATTCCCAACCCCAAGCATTTTCAATTTCCCCATTTATTTTATAGAAAATATCCCGTGATTTGCTGTCATTCTTCATTGAATCACATGAATCGATTTAGCAATAATGGAATTTCTGGTCTTTTTACTTTACTGAATCACATGAAATTTTACCTAACTACGTCTATGAAATTGAAATACCTATTTATGAAAACAGGAGATTTTATACTCAAATTGGAATTTGCAACAAAACAACCAATATAGAATATAACTTGTAATATAAATCGAAACAAATTGATAAATTTCACCTAGACTTGGGGTATTTTATAGTAGTAGTATAGTATGTTATTACATAACTCTAATTCGATTGATACCCCAAAAAATGAATTCAGGATTTGTTCGGCTCCATGAGATAAAGATATCAAAAATAAAATAATCAGAAAAAATATACAATTTATTTTTTTTTTTTTTCGAATTTGAGAATACGATTGCAGTGCATAAAAAGACTTGGATTTATTAAACATGCATAGATCTAACTTCAGCTATAACTATTTCTATATGTCTCTTACTTTATTGCAGTCCTATTTGTTCGGGACAGCACATGTTATGTTGTGTTCATTTATTTTTTCTACTCATTCATTAATCTATTTAATGAAAAATTGGCAAAAAAATGAAAGCACGAGAATTTATCGAAAATTCCCTATAATATAGGTATGTGTAACAACGAAAATGCATGTTCTGGGGTTGACATATATTAACAGTTGCTGTTATAATTGAAATAGAGAAGGATTAAAAAAAAAAAAAAAAATAATAATATTGATTGGTTATGTATCAATTTCTATTCTATTTTTTTCTCATTAATAAAGATAAAGAATAGATTAAGATTCAAGAATTTTTCAGGAATTTGTAGTTAACGGTTGCTATTTGTGCTGAAATTTTGACTTTTCTTTTGTGACTGAAAGGTATAGGTATACATTTGTTTTCAATAGAAAAAGGGGATTAAAGAAAACGGAATTTAAGATACAAACACATCAAAAAAAAGAATTTAAGAAACCCATTTTTGTTTTTTTGAGAGGAGGAGGGGTATTCGGATCTATTTTTTTGTATTATTTTGGCGATATGGCCGAGTGGTAAGGCGGGGGACTGCAAATCCTTTTTCCCCAGTTCAAATCCGGGTGTCGCCTGATCGATAAGAGAATTCAAATAGTTTATTTCGTTTTGTTGATATAGAAAACTTTTTCTTTTTTTCCAGCGCAAGCTAGTGTAGGAATAAGGGACTAGTTTGATGCTAAATTCTAAGCATCGGGAAGTTTGTTCTCTAAAATGTTGTAAATATTTTCGTCTCAGAGTCAACGAAATTAGAGAGATGAAAAGGAATAGATCAATCTTGAAATGATAGTCCTTTTATTTCACTACTATTGTAGTGTCCATCTACTTTTGGGGTCTTTAATTAGATTGGATAGGGATAGGTCGGATGGGGAATATAATTCCATTTTAAGTTAGGGAAGGTGTTGAAGAAAAACCTTGTATACAAACTTATGGTAAAGTATATGAACGCTTCTTCATTTATTCCATATTAGTTAGATTAATGAAATTGAATATCTAATTAGATTTCTTTTTTTATTATTATTATATTAATATATTAATAAAAAAATCCAATTCAAAAAGAATCCATTTTTTTCTAATCTCTAGTAAAAGAATTTTAGAGGATGTTTTCCAATTGTTGTATAGAACGAATCGGGAGACAATCAAATGGAAATAAGAGATGCAAATAAGAGTCTGAGTATGCAAAGAAATCTATCTTGATTCTATTCTATATTTTTTATTTTTGACTGAATGAAATGGGGGGGTAAAATAAAACATAGGTCTTTTTATTCGTACCTAATTAGTACGATGCATTTCCTTACTACTCTCAAGGGTATTTTTTATTTATGCTTAATTTAATATTTTTCAATTCTACTAGAAATCAGGTAAGAACTTGTTAGATGTTCTAATTGGATGTTTCGTCAATGGTGTTATGACGGAATCTTTTTTTGACTCTGTACCAGCGATTCCACTATTATTATAAGATATTATAAAATTTTTAGTGAAAAATAAAAACGAAAATAATACAAGAAAAAGTAGTAAACAATAATAAAAAAATTTCTTCATATTGATAGAGATAGGAGACAAAATTTACATGGATATAGTAAGTCTTGCTTGGGCTGGTTTAATGGTAGTTTTTACATTTTCCCTTTCCCTTGTAGTATGGGGAAGAAGTGGACTCTAAGAGGACTACTAATTGAGTTAAGGGATCAAAATGTCTCAATTATTTTATAGCTAAGTTCTTCCATTTTTTAACTATTGAATTTTGTTATTTTATTAATATAACTAAATACTAATTAATGAAATGCAATTCGATACTTCATTTTGAAACTCTATTGTATTCCAGTGGTGTAATATAATATTGAAAAAAAAAATACTCTTTAAATCAAACAAATATTTGAATTGTTCCCATCTTATTGTCCCGGGAATACAGATAATTGGAAACGGATTACTACTCCAAACTTAATTCTTTTTAAGATTTATATTTCGATGAACTGGTTACCACCAATCTTTTCTAAATATGAAAAACTTTTTCATCGAATCCCCTGATCAGTTGTCAATTATTTAATCAATTCATTTTTTTGGAATACTAAAAATAAAAAGATTATTATTTATTTTTTTTTTTGTTTTTTATTATTTATCGGGATTATGAAAAGAATGTGAAATCTAAAAATTCAAATAATTAAGAATAAAAATGTATTTTTGATTATTTCAGATTGATTGGAACCAATACAAATATAATAGATTAGATCAAACAAAGAAAAAATGTGGACACTATGGAATTCACATTCCATAGATATCTATAGATATACCCATATGAAAAGAAATATTTAAATAGGTCCATCCATATTAAACTTCTTTTTTTTAAGTAAAACATTCCATTTTTACCATACCGTAATAGTATATAGTAGAAAGAAATAGATTTGATTTCTTTCTACTATACTATCTACTATACTATATAGATTTCATAGAATTCTGCTGATTGTAGTCTGATCATTTTATTTAAAAGAAAGACCCGAAATGGAAACCCTTTTTTCTTTATTCAATCATTGTCATCGCATTGATAAGAAATCAGAAGTCATGTTTAATTAAAATTAGTCACTTTGACTTACCGTTTTTACGTAAATTATAAGTAAAAAGGCAGTAGGAACTAGAATGAAGAGTGCAGTAGCTATAAATGCGAGAATATTGACTTCCATAATCTCTATGTTTTCTTTCTCTTTTATTTCTAATAAATACTTCGGGATTTAATCCCATAGAAATGAAAAATCTTTCGTCAGTAAATTCAGTGGTATAAATTTTATCTCGATGATATAAAATCGGATCAATATCACGAATAACAATATCGGAGCTATCAAATCAATTCATCGTCGAGAATTAAATAGTATAACATAGGAAGATCTTTTATCCATACCAAATAAAAAAAAAAAAATTACTTTCTGATGCAATGAAAAATTCCTTTTTCTTTCTTCGTCCGAACCTTTACATTATACTAAAAAAGAAAAAAGGAATCCCTGTTAGAAATGAGATTTTTTTTTTTCTTTTTTATTCCCTTTCACATACGAAATCAATTGATATTTTTTGGATTTGTATCCATCGGGACTGACGGGACTCGAACCCGCAGCTTCCGCCTTGACAGGGCGGTGCTCTGACCAATTGAACTACAATCCCAGGGAAAAAGTTGTATAGCATACATATTCTTACTATTTCATTCAAACCCTTTGTTTTTCTATTTTAGATTCGAACCCCTGTACTGTAACTGAAAGAGGCAGACTTATATATTGATATATTGATATTTTTATGGGTCTGCACTTTAGCGAAATCGACACGGATTATTCGCAATCCGTTCCTTATTGCTAACTTGATTGAAAAATCAATGAATCAAGGAAACAAAAAAGACTCTTTTTTTACTTTAATCCTTTCCTAAGACTTTAGATTTTAAAATCCCGATAGGAATTTTTCAAAATCCGAATTTGTGGAAAAAATATGTAATATGGAAAAAAGAAATAGCACTCGAGATTTTATTCTTCTGTATGGGAGCCCATTGGTGATTTTCAGAGAACACCAAATGGGTTATATCATTTCATGGTGGATCAGCAAATTTTTGGGCCGAGCTGGATTTGAACCAGCGTAGACATATTGCCAACGAATTTACAGTCCGTCCCCATTAACCGCTCGGGCATCGACCCAGGAAGAATCAATTTTAGTCTTTATTAAAAATCCCTGATCAATTTCCTTTTGTAGTACCCTACCCCCAGGGGAAGTCGAATCCCCGTTGCCTCCTTGAAAGAGAGATGTCCTAAACCACTAGACGATGAGGGCATACTTGTCCGACCTCCATTCTACTATGTTCATACATAGTATGAACAGTTTTTTGAAATTGTCAATATAATGGAATGATATGATTCGATCAGAAGGATCTTTCAGAATTCCTTAAAATATCATTTAGATTTCGAAATTGTTCATTCCAATCACCAATTTATAAAACTATAAAAAAATAATGCGAAAGAAAACAAAAGAAAGAGAGAATCCTTTCAGGGAATGATTGATTTTCTGGAACAGGTGCGGCATTAACACCTCATTTCTTTCACTTTCATTCAGTGTTAAGAAGATTGAATTAGTGGGTACATGTATCAATGAAATAAATTTTGTGTTATGATGAAGATGATTTCAATTCGAATCGGTTTTGAAAAAATCCATTCCATTGATATTTATCAAATCCAATATCCAAAAATCATTTTTTTAACTATACTCACTAGCTAAATCCAATTTATTGTTCGTTAAAAAGTTGCTATGTAAAAAAAATAGATCTATTCTATATATATAATTTGAGTATATGCAGTAACAAATAGATGTACTAAACTCATATCCATATTGGATGGTTCCTTATTCGGGAATTGACTCAAATGGAGCCCCTTTAACTCAGTGGTAGAGTAACGCCATGGTAAGGCGTAAGTCATCGGTTCAAATCCGATAAGGGGCTTTTTTGTCAAAAAATGACAACAGTAATATAAATGACAACAGTAATATTCCGATTTGAAGGAAGAATAGAGATATTCTTGATATTTGTAAGAAGTTTCTCTTTGTAAAAAAAAACTAAGGAATAGTTGAATTTCATTAAAAAATCGATTTTTTATTCTATTAAATTGTTGTTATCATTCGAATGAATTCGAATAGAGTAAACTCATTCTAGTTAGAAAGTGAAAGAGTATTCTTTTCTATATATCTATTTTTTTAGACTGTGATATTTCCTTTAATTGTAAGATATTCCTATCCTATTTTCTATTATTCCAATCAAAAAAAGGGAAAGATTCTAAAAAAAAGTAAGTGGACCTAACCTATTGAATCATAACTATATCCACTATTCTGATATTCAAATTGGATAGAAATGAAATTCGAACAGTGGATCTTTTTTGTTTTTAATATCTCTTTCGTTCGGACTCCGCAAGAATCTGTCAATATTTCGGATTAAATCTTATTGTTCCTAGGAATCAATTGATACTCCTCTTCTCCACGCAGAAGGGTTTATTCTATTCTAAGTTCCAACATAATTTTACTTTCAAAATATCTTTTTTCCGAATACAAGAAAAGATCAAATTACATTTCTATTATTTCTTTAAGATATGAGATATCTATAAAAAAAAAAATAGAAAAATCCATCAAATCATGACTTCGAGTATCCAATATTTCATTTTCATATCTATGCATACTAGATTTTTAAAGCAATTAATGGACGAAACTTTTACTTAGAATCTATTATTTTTAATAAAACTCCATACAATATTAAAAAATCTGATAGATAGAAAAAATAGATAGATAAAAAAATATTCGAATTTCTTACCTCGATCTGCAAAAAAGGTATACTTTGTAATTTTTTTAATCTGAACGAAAGAAAAATACAACTAAAGAGGACAATAAAAGAAATTAAAGTAAAATACAAAGTAAAAATAGGATTCTATAGTAGTTTCCTAGACATACAAATTAGAAGAATATATAAAACTTTTTTTTTTATTATTTCACGAACAAGATTCAAGAATAATATTATTTAATATTATTTGATAAAAGGAGAGTAGTATGTCTGGGGATCTGCTGGTAACAAAAAAAAGTGATAAAAGCGATCATTTCATTTGTTTCTGGAATAGTTCTTTAAAAAATTTATTTATCGGATTTACGAGTCATAAGACAATTCCCGCGTCATGACTTCATGACTTAGGGAATTTTTTAGAATAGAAAGGAATAACCCAATTAAGTTAATGGATTTTACCTAGATTAAATATCAATGGACAAAAAAAGTATTTTTCTATTCGAAACCCAGTAGAAAAGAAGGGACAGTCTTCGAGAAATCATATCATATATAAAATGAAAAAATCCTCGAAGGTTCCATCCCTGAAAATGCTAGGGGGTGTTCGGAAATGGTTGAAGTAGTTGAATAGGAGGATCACTATGACTATAGCTCTTGGTAAATTTACCAAAGATGAAAATGATTTATTTGATATTATGGATGACTGGTTACGGAGGGACCGTTTTGTTTTTGTGGGTTGGTCCGGTCTATTGCTCTTTCCTTGCGCCTATTTTGCCGTGGGGGGTTGGTTCACAGGTACCACCTTTGTAACTTCATGGTATACTCATGGATTGGCAAGTTCCTATTTGGAAGGTTGTAACTTCTTAACTGCGGCAGTCTCTACTCCTGCTAATAGTTTAGCACACTCTTTGTTGTTACTATGGGGTCCTGAAGCACAGGGAGATTTTACCCGTTGGTGTCAATTGGGTGGTCTGTGGACTTTTGTTGCTCTCCACGGTGCTTTCGGATTAATCGGTTTTATGTTACGTCAATTTGAACTTGCTCGATCTGTTCAATTGCGCCCTTATAATGCAATCGCATTCTCCGGTCCAATTGCTGTTTTTGTTTCTGTATTCCTGATTTATCCACTAGGTCAGTCTGGTTGGTTCTTTGCGCCTAGTTTTGGTGTAGCAGCTATATTTCGATTCATTCTATTTTTCCAAGGGTTTCATAATTGGACATTAAACCCATTTCATATGATGGGAGTTGCTGGTGTATTGGGCGCTGCCCTACTATGCGCTATTCATGGTGCTACCGTAGAAAATAC